TCATTATTATGAGACTTATCTGACCAATTGATAGAATTTTCGAAATAAATCCTGAATTTTATAGGATATAATATTCAAGATCTCAGCGAAAACTTACAGCAGCTTGCCAAACAAAGGCTAAGAGAAAAAAAAACAGAGGTATGACTGGCATAACATCTACAATCGGATTCAAAAAAGCATAGGCCTCCGGCAATTTGGCAAAGACAAAATGACTCGAATAAAGAGCCGAATTAATACAGATCAAACTAAAGATATTAAGCATAACAGACATTTTGTTCTTGGAGATAATTGAATTTTGATTGAGTTATTGATATGAAGTCAAAAAGAAGAAAGTAAGGTAGAAAAAATTCTTCTTTGTCTTTGAATTCACCCAACCAAAAACCCTCCCATTCTCAAATGGAATAGAAGAAATTCGACTTTCATACAATATCTTAATTGAATTATATGTAATGATCAATAAATTAAATTTTATTCTATAATATACACATATAAAAATCTTAGTAAGAATATATTTTCTAAATTCAATATTTATTTGTATTAGAATTGACTATCAACTAATACCAGCATTATTCTTTATTAGTGTCGAATAGAAATTTTAATGGGGCGTGGCCAAGTGGTAAGGCAACGGGTTTTGATCCCGGTATTCGGAGGTTCGAATCCTTCCGTCCCAGACCATATTCCATTCTAAATTATCTAAATTTGATTAGAATAAGATTCTTGTGAACAACTTTCTATTTATGTTTAAAGGTCTAATATTGAATAGAATACAATTCTTATTTTTTTGATTCCCAGAGAATTTATCGAAATATTACTGAAATATTAAGTTAAACAAAATATGAAAATACGTATATAAAACTAGTAAATGCATAGTCTATATGTATATATTATTATTGCTCTATAGTTCTATTTCAGTGAGAGTAGTTTTTCGTTGTGAAACCAAAATTTTAGGATTTCTTAAATTGAAAAAGGAAAATTTCAATATCTAAACCATATTTAACACAGAATATCTATAAGATAGGAGCTATTCTTTATAGCGATTTGAGAAAATAAGAATAGAAACAATAAGGACTCAAGTCTTCCCTCCCATCAGTCTTTTTTATTCATTTCATAAAAATAAACGACAAAAAATTTAAATTATTCCTTATTTTATTTATATTTTTAGAATATAATAATTTTGATAATTCAAAAAAAATCTTGTATTTATACTATAACAATAAAAAAATTAAATTGGAGTTACGTTGAATTCGTGCTAAAACCTCTTCAGAAAAATTTCTATTCATCTATCTAGAAGAAAAGTGATAGAGTACTATGTAGCGAATGAACCAATGATTATTCACGATTCCATAATTGAATCAATTCCATACCGGTTCCAAATTAGAGAAATGTTATGGTAAAACTTCGTTTGAAACGATGTGGTAGAAAGCAACGTGCGACTTGAAAGACATGATCCATTGTGGATTTTTCCATCCACCATTTTATATAAGAATGAAGGTGCTCTTGACTCGACATCATTTATTCTGTTTCACTACAAACCCACCGGGTTGTAATGGAAATAGTCGATGATGGAGCTCGAGTAGAAATTATTGATTCATTTCTCAGGGGCAAAGGTCTATGGTTAATGCCAATCAATAAATTGGAAGAACTTCGTAAGTATATCGTTGATAGAGAAATTGAAAGGGTTTCGCGTTTTCAATCTAAAATAAAATTTGTTGGAATTGAAAAAATTCTTTCCATACAAAGTTTATTATATGAGAATCAACCCTTTCTATGATTCTTTATTAGAAATCAATCGCAAAAAAGGTATGTTGCTGCCATTTTGAAAGGATTAAGAATCACCGAAGTTATGTCTAAACCCAATGATTTAAAACAAAGATTAAAGGATCCCAAAACAAGAAAAGATCTTTTCCATTGTTTCCATAATTGTACCATAATAAAAATTCAAATAGATTTGAAATAAAAGAAACAAAAAAGAGAGGTTTCAAGACCACTCAATAAATGAAATGCTTAAATATTTTCCTTTAAGCCACTGGAGAGTTATCTAACTTGAGTTATGTACAAATTATTTTTTTTAAGGAAGTAAGAATAAAAAAAGAGGATTTCAACCATTTTTTTATAGACCCATTTGTGATTCTATACATTAAGTAGAACTAAAAATTATTTTGAATGAGCCGTACGAGGAGAAAACTTCCTATACGTTTCGAGGGGGGGTTACTTTTTTATATCTATCCCAATGAGCCGTCTATCGAATCGTTGCAATTGATGTTCGGTCCCGAAGAGAAGGACGAGATCTTCGGAAAGTGGGTTTTTATGATCCGATAAAGAATCAAACTTATTTAAATGTTCCTGCTATTCTATATTTCCTTGAGAAAGGTGCTCAACCTACAGAAACGGTTCAGGATATTTTAAAGAAAGCGGGGGATTTTAAGGAGTTTCACTCTAATCAAACGAAATCAAATTAATTAAGGAAATAAAAAAAAATAATAGATTAAGGCTTGTATAA